ACCTACCTATTATGACTAAGAATGCGTTATGACTAAGAGTGCGCTACAAGGGAGTCCCCGAAGTTTGTAGAAAAAGAGCAAGTAAATAAAAGGTTTTTCAGAATTTATTTTTTTTTGATCATATAGAATTGACAACCCAAATTTTGTTCTTTTTACGAACCTGATGTCGATAAATCCGCGAGTCTAGAAATTCATTTCGGCTAATTGAACCTTCTCGAACTGTTTCTTTTTAAGAACTAAAAATATTTGTGCCAAAATAACAGATGCCAAGAAGACCAAAAGGCCTTGGACACGTAATGGATCTTGAAGTACTATTTCGGCATCTCCCTGACCAAATCCACCCACATTAGGATTACTCGTTAATGGTTGATCAAATTTGATGGATTCACCCTCTGAAACAAGAACTTCTGGTCCTGGAGGGATAATATCAACCACTTGACGTCCATCCGATGGATCTGTTATGATTATTTCATATCCCCCTTTTTCTTTTCGTATGATTTTGCTTACTATGCCCGCCCCTGTAGCATTATAAACTGTATTGTTACTCTTGCTTCCGTCGGGATAAATCTGACCCCTTCCCCTATTTCCTCCTACATATATAGGATATTTTAAGAAGTGAACATCTTTCTTAGTAGCGGGGTCGGGGGAAAGAATAGGAAAGGTGATTTCACTATATTTCTGGCCGGGGACAGGCCCTATTACAAGAATATTTTTTTTATTAGGGCGATAGCTCTGAAAAGACAAATTTCCTATCTTTTCTTTCATCTCGGGAGAAATACGATCGGAAGGAGCTAATTCAAACCCCTCCGGTAAAATAAGAACAGCCCCCACATTCAAACCCCCTTTCTTACCATTAGCAAGGACTTGTTTCACTTGCTTATCATAAGGAATTCGAACAACTGCTTCAAATACAGTATCAGGAAGTACTGTTTGTGGAACCTCAATATCCACGGGCTTATTAGCTAAATGACAATTGGCACATACAATACGCCCAGTCGCTTCTCGTGGATTTTCATAACCCTGCTGTGCAAAAATGGGATATGCACTTGAAACGGGTGCCCGAGTTATGATATATATCATGAGCGATACGGAAATAGATTGAGTAATATGTTCCTTTATCCAAGAAAAAGTATTTCTAGTTTGCATGGTCTAATCATTGGTCTGAAAATTTCTACAATAAATTGGGTAGGTCGCTAGTATAGTTTCCTATCCACGATTCTGCTATTTATTGGAATCATTTTACTGGAATACTATAGTATAAAAATAGTCTGAAAACCGCCCGAATAGAATGTTTTTAATACTTATCAAAGTAAGAAACGTTCTAATTGGATTAATATTGGTGGATGATTTATCAATCATTCATTGAATGATAAATAACTACAAGTGATGGAGATACACGATTTAAATAACGAAAAATCCAATATTTAAAAATAGTATCGAGAATAACCGGAAAAGTGGAAACAAGACCAGATATAATTTGATCATTATGACCAAATCCAAAATCTTTGTACACAGAACCAATCATTAGTTCCCAGCCGTGGGGTGAATGAAATCCGATACATAAATCAGTTAATAAAAGAATCGAAAAGGCTTTTACTGTATCACTTAAGTTATATAGGAATTCCTGAGCCCAAGAGTTAAGAATAACAAGTTCTTCATTACCTAAAATCGAATAACCACTTAGAATAACAAAACAGATTATATTTGTCGAGAAGTGTAAAATTGTATGGATACGATCCTCGTTGTGTATCTTGATTAATTGGATCGTTTCTTTGTGGATTCCTATAAGAAACTTTTGTAGATATGTCTCCGAGTATTCCTTGATCATTTCTTCCAAGAAGAGGATTTCGTCTAATTCTATGAACTTTTCTAGAATACTTTTTTCTTGAATATCATTCAAAAAAATTTCAGATTGGCCGATATCCGCCCAATTAATAACCCAAGATTCCATACTTTTAGTAAATGAGAGAGAAATCCACCAGGGCAGAAAGACTATAGATGCAAGATACAAAAGAGGAGTGAAAGCTTTCTTTTTTGCCATTTTTTGCCTGTTAATTTTTAATTAACCCACTCCATTTGTCGACTTTATATAATCGAACCTTTCTTTGAAACATGAGTTGTAGACAAGGTATCAAACCTATGAATCTATTTTATTTATGATTTTGTTTTGAATCTAGAAACAATACAGAAATAGACTAAGACTCCACTTCGAATTTGACTAAAGAAATAATACAAGTGTTTCCAGATATCTCAATTCATCAAATTCCAAACAAAACAAGTGTCTCCTTTCGATGAATAGCCGAAAGAACCCCTTATTCTATGAAAATATCCAATATTTCAAAAAAATGAGCGGCAAAACAAGACAGAAACAGGCCAGTTATCATTATTAAGAAAACCCATTTATTGGGTAGTAAAGAACACAAATGAAAGGATAAAAAGGTCGATTGAAAAAAAAGAATTTACAAGATATGGTTTATCTGCATCTGTTTATCCTAAACTTAGTTATAGAAAAAACAGGATTCTTGCGTTTTTTCCCTCCTGCTGAGAAAGCATTCGTTCTTCAGCCCAGTTCCTTTTCTTTCTCAAAATCAAAATACTTCAATTGGTACGCGCAAGAAATAGGCCAATTCCGCGGCTTTTTGTTCAATTTCTCGTGGAGTCAAATTCTCATCAGTACGAGTCAAGGGAACAGCCCCCCGGCCTCTGATATCCATATAAAGGACAGGACGAGCAAAAATACCCTCTTTAACTTCTATTCGAACGGATTGAATATCTTTTATAAGGAATCGCAGGAATATGCGACGATTTTTTCCAGGAAATCCCCAACGAAAAATACACACTATTCCTTCCTTTCTATCAAATCGATCATAACCACTACCTACATTCCAGGAGATTGTGCACCACAAATAGGAACTAATAAAGAGACCCGCAATCCCGTAGAAAGACATCACGATCCCCTGTGGAAAAAAAATGATTTGCTGAGACGGAACAAAAGATATTAAATTTCTACCAAGAAAACTGGAAGTTCCAACCAACAAGAATCCTAATGAACCTAAAAAAACGATAAAGGCCCAGCAAAAATTACTTAGTTTTCGAGACCCCGTTATAAGTTCTATCCATATATGTTCTGATCGCCAACTCATACTTCATCCGATTGCATTTTATTGAAATTGAGAGAATACCCCAAATGATTTTGACTTTACTTTTTTTGTTTCCGAATGAACTTTCATTAACTAGCACTAGTTTGGTGTGAACTAGCACTAGTTTAATGGGAACTTTTAGGGGTAATTCATCAAATTTGTTTAGATCTAAAATAATAACATACCCCTCATATGATCCCAATATACATATTGATATACATATAGATCGACCAACTTTACATTTTAGGCATCCAGCGATCCTGATCTATTTGAAACTGGCTAGAATTGAGTTACCTATAGATTAGATCATTTTCTGCAGGCATAAGAGCTTTTTCCTTTATGTTCGGCAGAAATCATATGTTCTACCCTATTTTCTTTTCCGAAATAAATATCTATGTTATGCTACAAGTATAAGTTTCAAAAAAAAAACGAATGAGATTGGGTCCCCTCAGATCTAAACAATCTTGTTTTTTTGAACATGAAGAAATAAAGAAGCCATTGCAATTGCCGGAAATACTAGGCCTACTAAAGGCACAAAAATAGAGGGAAAGTGGAAAGTTGTCATAAAATGGGGTACCTCGGTTTATTATTTGTACCTGTTCTTATTTTTTTAATATCATATTTTATATTTATACTAATTATAATTAATAATTGTAATTATTATGAATTCGTAGTTATTATTAATTAATTCAATTTGAAAATTTTTCATTAGAGATATTAAGTATCTAAGTGAGTATATAGAATAAGTCCAAGGAATGTAGAACTAAATAAATGAACTTATTCATCTATCTACATGAAAGATACATATGATAATTCATTTCTTTCTTCGTTTCTTTGTGTTTTGTTCTTATCTTCGAATTTAATAAAGAAAGAGTTATCCGCAACTTTTGATTTTGATTTTGATTCTTTCTACAATTAGATCTTAAGTCGCCAAAGAAAACTCCCTTTTTAGTGACTTTGATTCCGATAAGCTAAGATTCGGATAAGATTCGGATAAGCTAACTACTTGTTTGCTACAAATAAAAAATGGAACTTAGTGCACTCTACTTGATTGAATTGGAATTCAAAGGAAAGAAGGCGTGGAGCTTAAATAACTCACTCAGAACACTTTTCAAAAGATTACGCGGTACGATTAGGTCGAATAAGCCCTTCTGGAATAAATATTCAGCCGCTTGTGAACCTTCGGGTACTGTTTTGTTCAATGTTTGTTCAATTACTCTTTTACCCGCAAATGCAATGTAGGAGTTTGGTTCGGCAATAATAATATCTCCCAACATACCAAAACTGGCTGTTACCCCACCAGTAGTAGGAGATGTAAGGATTGATACATACAATAACTTTTTATTTGATTGATAATCATATAAAGCAGACGATATTTTAGCCATTTGCATTAGGCTCAAACTCCCTTCTTGCATGCGCGCTCCCCCCGAAGCGCACACTATAATAAGAGGTAGAAATTGATTGGTAGCGTACTCAATCAAGCGGGTGATTTTCTCCCCGACTACGGATCCCATACTACCCCCCATAAACTGAAAATCCATAACCCCAATTGCTACAGGAATACCATTTAGTTGACCTATGCCTGTTTGAACAGCCTCAGTTAATCCTGTCTTTCTTTGATAAGAATCAATCCGATCTTTATAAGGCTCCTCCTCCGAATGAAATCCAATGGGATCCAGAGAGACCATGTCTTCATCCATAGGGTCCCAAGTACCGGGATCGATCGAAACTTCGATTCTTTCTGAACTACTTATTTTCAAATGGTATCCACACTGTTCACAAATATTCATTTTTGATTGCAAAAATTTCTTATAATTTAATCCATAACAATTTTCGCATTGAACCCACAAATGCCTGTAT